CTTTCGCGCATCGCGCGATATGTAAGTATATTATATATACCTATAATTTAATACTAAGTAAATTATTATTTACTTAGTATTAAATTATAGGTATATGCTCATAACATAAATTCTATTTAAACATAATATAATGAGCATATTTAATTAAATAAATATTAATTATGTAAACATATTATTGTTTTATTATAATATCAAATATTATTAAAATTAAACTTTTAAATTCAATTTAAAGAATATTTACATAACAAGACTAAGATAATTACTTTTAAGTGTATCATATGTAAGTAACTCTTAATTTCTTTTTTTTGAGGCCCTTTTTTTTTTTGGGGTTAAAAAGGGCCTCCAAAAATTTTATTTATACTGATTTATAAAAATGTGAATTTTGATTTCATTAGTTTTATTTTAAAAAGAATAACGAAACAAATTAACTTTTATGTTAAAACAAAAATCAAATCAAATATATTTATTAATTTTATTTAAAAAAAAAAGTTAATTATATAAATATATTATAAGTCTCAAAAGTTTTGTGAAGTTATACTTAATTATCTCTAAGCTCTGTAATAAAAATTTATAAAGAACCTTTAAAAAATTTTATGAACAAAATTTTTGACTTGCACCTATTTTTCCCAATCAAAAAAAAAAAAAAAAGGCTTAAATTTTATTATAGTGTTAAAAAAGCACATAAAAATTTGATTTTTAAAGTGATGAATTCATCTAATAAAGTTACAAAATTAATAAGATAAAGTTTATTTTTTATTATTAAAATATAAAAATTACTGTATTTTAAAAACACTATTATATATTATTTATATTAAAAATAATTAAATTAATAATAAATTAACTACTTAAGTGCCAGCAATCGCGGCTATACTTTATATTTTAAAACTAAAAAGTATTGAAATTTAAAATTTAAATTAATAAAAATTTCAAGTGAAATTTTATTTTAAAATAATTAATTAAATTAATCAATTTTTATTATAAATTTAAAATAGGATTAGAAACCCTAGTATATTATAACTATTTAAGGTAGTATTTATAATAAAAACCTAATTAATAAATGACGGCTTTTATTATATTAGAGGAATTTGTTAAATAATCGACAACCCACGATATATATAACTTATATTAATAAATTTATATATCGCCGTCTATAGAAAGATTTATAAAAATTTTTCATAATATTATATAAAAAGATAGGTCAAGGTGTAGTTTATATATAAGGTTATAATGAATTACATTAAATTTAATTTAAAGATTACTAAAATAAAATTTTCTATAAAATAGGATTTATTAGTATTTTTATAATATTATTATAATATGAATATTATAATAAAAGTGTACATATCGCCCGTCACCCTTATTATTTATTATAATATAAGGCAAGTCGTAACATAGTTGATATTTTGGAAAAAGTATCAAGATAAAATAAGCTTTTATAGCATTTCACTTACACTGAAATTAATCTATAATAATATTAAAATATTAAAAAAATAAAAAAACTATTTATCTTATTATTTTAATATATATTTTACAAAAAATTGAAAAATTAATATTTATTTTTACAAAGAATATAATTCTTTCCTTTTGTATCAGGAAATTTCAAATATTTTAATATAAAATATTTTTCCCGAAAATATATGATCTATTATTTTTTAAAATTAATGTTTCATAATTATAATTAAATTAATAATAGTTATTAAACGTTATCCGAATATATTTATATCTGGTTTTCTATAAAGAAAAAAAATTCTATTAATATATTATATAATAATATATAATATAATTATTTCCATTAATAATAATTCTTAATTTAGAAATAATAGTGTTCACATAGTACAAAAACTAATCTAATAAAAAATTTTATAAAAAATAATAGAAATATTTTATTAAATATTAATAATGATATTATTAGTAGATCAATTAACTTTTTTACTTAAATTCATCCAAAATTAGATGATTGTTTAACAAAAACATTTCTATTAGATTTTATTAATAGTATGATCTGCTCAATGAAATTTTAAATAGCCGCTATTAGTGCTAAGGTAGCATAATCATTTGTCTTTTAAATGAAGACTAGAACAAAAGATTTTACATTTTAATTAATATAACTTAAATATTTATCTAAATTATAATAAATGTTAAAATACATTTATATTATAGAGAGACGATAAGACCCTATTGAACTTAACTAATGTTATACTGGGGTAGTATATTAATTATTATTTTAAAATAATTAAATATCCAATTATCTAATAAAATTAAATAAACTAGTTACCATAGGGATAACAGCATAATAATTTTAATAATATAAAAATTTATTAAAAAACAGATTATGACCTCGATGTTGAATTAATATCCTAAATTTTAACAAAACCTAAAAGGAGGTCTGTTCGACCTTTAAAAAATTACATGATTTGAGTTCAGACCGGTATAAGCCAGGTCGGTTTCTATCTTCTAAATATTTTTTATACAGTACGAAAGGACCTACAAATTTAATTTAATTAAAATTATATGGCAGATTAATGCATTAGAATTAGAATCTAAATAATCTTTAATTTTTTAATTAATTTAATTACAGTTACTATTAGAATCTTAATTAGAGTAGCCTTTTATACTATTTTAGAACGAAAAATTTTAGGTTATATTCAAATTCGAAAAGGCCCTAACAAAGTTGGATTTTTAGGAATTCTCCAACCTTTTAGAGATGCTTTAAAATTATTTAATAAAAATTTACTTTCATCAGAAAATACCAATATTATATTTTCCATTTTTTCTCCAGCATTATCTTTATTTATTAGAATCTTAATAATTCCTATTATATCATTTAATAGGTATTCATTATATGATAATAAACATAATATTTTATTATTTTTTATTTTATCTAGAATTTCAGTATATTTCATTATATTAATTGGATGATCTTCTAATTCAAAATATAGACATATAGGTTCTATTCGAAGAGTAGCACAAATAATTTCATATGAAGTATCTTTCTTTCTTTTAATTCTTTTTATTTCTATTTTATCCTACTCATATTCTTTTAAAGAAATTTCAATATCTCAACATATAATACCATTTTTTTTTGGTAATTTAATTATACTAATTATATGATTAATTACATGTTTAGCCGAAACAAACCGAAGTCCTTTTGATTTTGCTGAAGGAGAATCTGAATTAGTTTCAGGATTTAATGTAGAATATATAGGTGGATGATTCGCTTTAATTTTTTTAGCAGAATATATAAGTATATTAATTCTTAGAATAATTTCAGTTATAATATTTTTTCACTCTATAACTAATATAGAAGGATGAATAATAATTATTATAATTTCAATTATTCTATTATGAATTCGAGGTACATATCCTCGATTTCGATATGATATATTAATAAATTTGAGATGAAAAATTTTCCTTCCAATCTCTATCTTTATTATTATCTTTTCTATAAATTTTAATATATATAATTTATAGAACTGAAATTTACAAAACTTCTGTTTTACTTAAACTAATTAACCTGACTTTAAAGTTTAATCTTATTAACTACTTTCAAAATAATTATTAATAAAGTCACATAAAAAATAAATCTTGAATTTCATAAAATATTCAAATAACAATAAAAATTAAAAAATAATTAATTCTAAATAATATACCTAAAATTCTAAAAGGAATTTCTACTACGCAAGCTCCAATTCATGTTAATAATAGTCAATTTACTACAAAAATTCAAAACATATATTTAATAATATTATAAAAATATGAACTTCGAAACTTTTGATTTAATAATAAAGGAAAAAAATATAAAATAATAACTGACATTAATAAAGCCACCACTCCTCCAATCTTTCTAGGAACAGAACGTAAAATTGTATATGCAAATAAAAAATATCACTCAGGTTGGATATGAACCGGTGTTACTAAAGGATCAGAAGAAATAAAATTTTCTACATCCATAAAAATATAAGGTATTATTATACAAATTAATATAAAAAATATAAAAAACAATCCAAACCCATATATATCTTTAATTCTATAATAGGGATGAAAATAAACCTTATCACAATCTCTCATTATTCCAATAGAATTTCTAGACCCTGTTTCATGTAAAAAAAATAAATGTAAAATTACTATAAACATAATAATAAAAGGTAAAATAAAATGAAAAGCAAAAAACCGAATTAAAGTAGGATTACCTACAGCAAATCCTCCTCATACCCATTCCACTATTAATGTTCCAATATAAGGAATAGCTGATAATAAATTAGTAATTACAGTTGCTGCTCAAAAAGATATTTGTCCTCAAGGTAATACATAACCTAAAAAAGCAGTAGCCATAGCTAATAAAAAAATTGTTACACCTCTTAATCACGTTTTTTTATAACGATAAGATCTATAATATATACCTCGTCCTATATGAATATATATTAATAAAAAAAATATACTAGCACCATTAGCATGAATTACACGTAATAATCAACCATAATTTATATCTCGTATTATATGAATAATAGAATCAAAAGATAAATTAACCTCTCCTCTAAAATGAAATGACAAAAACAAACCAGATAAAATTTGTACTCCTAAAAAAATTCCTAATAACGAACCAAAATTTCAAAAATATCTTAAACTAGAAGGAGAAGGTAAATCAACCAATGAATTTCTAATAATTTTTATTAATTTATCATCTTTTCGTAATGATATTATAATAATTCATAAATTAATCTATCAAATTAACCCTTTTAATCAGGCACCTTAATAAATTCGTAAAGCTCCATATATTATATATCTTAATCATACAACTATTAATATAATTATTAATAAAAATCTAATTATAAAAACATTAAATAAACCAAAAAAAGATTTAAATAATATTAAAGAAATAATTCTAAATTTATATTCATATATTAAAATATAATAACTACCAATAAATATTATTATAAAAATTAATATATATATAATATTATAATTCTCAAATCTATCATTAGGACTTAAACTTGCTATATAAGTAAAAATAACTAATACACCTCTTAATATTACTATTATTAAAGCATACCCAAATCAATATCCTCCTATATTTATATAAATATATAATGAATATATTAAAATAATAATAATTAATCTTCTAACTATAAATATAGGCTGCATTCTTCTAACAAACAATATTCCTATTAATATTAATATTATCATAAGTTCTAAATAATTTATTAAAATATCTACTTTGGATGTAGAAAAATCTACAATAAATCTATTATTAATTATAATTTTACTAAGAATTATTAGTATATGTTGATGACGAATAAATATTATTATAATATTATTAAGAATAGAAATATTAATTATATCCTTATTTATAATAATTATATTTACATTACCAAACTCATCTTTATCATCACTATTAATTATATTAGCAATAATAGTAAGAGGATCAAGACTAGGTTTAAGACTTTTAGTAAGAATTTCTCATTTACATAATTCTGCAAATTCATACTTTATCAATATTATAACTTTTGATAATAATTTCATTTACTATATTTTCAATTACCTTCATCTTAAAATTTTTCTTTAAAAAAAATAACTTTACAACTATTATTATAATTATAACTTTATTACTTAATATATTACTTTTAAAAAATAATATAAAATTCCTTTCAATAAATTATATTCTTATAATAGATTATTTATCATTTATTATAATTATATTAACATTAATAAGAATTACTTTAATTATTTTATCATCTAACATATTAATAAAAATTTCAAATACAATCATTCCAATTATAATTATTTTATTAATAACATTTTTTTCAAATTCTATATTTAATTTTTATATTATATTTGAATTAGTTTTAATTCCAACTCTTATCTTAATTACTATAAATGGTAAACAACCTGAACGCCTTCAAGCTAGAATTTATTTAATTATATATACAGTATTAGCTTCACTTCCACTTCTTTTTTCAATTATCTTTTATATAAAAAATATATCTTTCACAATATCTAACATAGTAATAATAAAATTTCCTTTAATTATTTTTTTAATATTAGCCTTTCTAGCTAAAATACCTATATTTCTTTTACATTTATGATTACCAAAAGCACATGTAGAAGCACCTTTAGAAGGATCTATAATTCTTGCAGCAGTATTATTAAAATTAGGAGGATATGGAATCATTCGATTTCTTCCTATATCTATTATTTCAATTAATAAATTAAATAATTGAATTATTAGAATCAGATTAGTAGGAGCTACATTAACAAGAATAAACTGCATTCGACAAAAAGATTTAAAATCCTTAATTGCTTATTCATCAGTAGCTCATATAGGGTTTGTATTAACTAGACTATTTACAATAAATTATATTGGAATAATAGGAGCTATCTTAATAATATTTGCTCACGGATTAAGATCTTCAGCACTTTTCCTCTTAGTAAATGACTTATATTTTAAATATCATACACGAAACATTTTAATATTTAAAGGTTTATTTACTCTTATACCTAATATCACTTTTTGATGATTTATATTTATAGCCTTAAACATTTCAGCTCCTCCCACAATCAACACATTAAGAGAAATTTTAATAATATCTAGATTATTAATATGAAGAACAAACCTAATTATAATAATTTTCATAATATCATTAATAACAGCATCATTTTCAATTATAATATTTATTAATATTATTCATAATAAAAATAATATATCCTTAATTAGTATTAATTCATCACAAAAAATTTTTATATCTTTATTCTTACATTTTATTCCTTCTATTATTTTAATTTTCAAACCAGAAATTTTATATTTTTATATATTTAGTTTATTAAAACATTAGTTTGTGGAACTAAAATTTCTAAGATAAATTATTCTATAATTATTATTACTTCTATAATATTTATTACACTAACTAGATTATTATTAATTCAAAATAATATATTTTATTTAATTAAATATAGATTACTAAAATTTTCATATTTTTCAATAACAATTGATATTATATTAGACTGAATATCTATTTCATTTTTAAGAACAGTAATAATCATTTCAAGTCTTATTATTATTTTCAGAAAATATTATATTCCTAAAAAAGAATTTACTCAATTTTTACTATTACTAATAATATTTATTACCTCAATAAGAATTTTAATTTTAAGAAATAATTTATTTATAATTTTATTAGGATGAGATGGTTTAGGATTATCATCTTATATTTTAGTAATTTATTATCAAAATTACATAACTGCAGCCTCAGGAACTATTACTTTACTTAGTAATCGAGTAGGAGATATTTTAATTCTTTTATCCATAGCCTTAATTATTATATCATCAAATTGAAACTTTAATATAAATATAGAATATTCATTATTAGTTTCTATCATATTAATAATTGCAGCCTGCTCAAAAAGAGCACAATTTCCATTTTCAGCATGATTACCTATAGCCATAGCAGCCCCAACACCTATTTCAGCTTTAGTTCACTCATCTACATTAGTAACAGCAGGAGTATTTATTTTAATACGAATTATATCAATTAATCATCCTATTACAATATTAATACTTATACTTATTTCAAGAGCAACAGCAATTTACTCAAGATTATCAGCTAACTGAGAACAAGACATAAAAAAAATTATCGCCCTATCTACATTAAGACAAATTGCAATAATAATATTTATTATCTCATTAGGATCCATAATATTAGCATTTATACATTTAATTATTCACGCCTTATTTAAATCAGCAATATTTTTATGTGCAGGAATCATAATCCATGAATCATCTTATCAAGATATACGAATAATAGGATTAAATTTTTACAATTCCCCTATAACTTTATCTATTCTAGGAGTAAACAGAATAGCCCTTATAGGATTACCATTTATATCAGGATTTTTTTCAAAAGATATTATTATTGAAAAAATATTATCATCAAGAATTAATTTAATAATATTTATATTAATAATTTCATCCATTGGAATAACCGCTTCTTACTCAATTCGAATAGCAAATTTTTCAAATAAAATAAACATAAAATGTAATCCTATTATATCTAATCATCAATCAATAATATCTTTTCTTCCAATTATAGTATTAAGACTATTTGCAATCTCATCAGGTTCATGATTAACTTGATTAATTATACCAGACCAATTATATTTAATTCCAATTTATAATAAATTTTTAATTCTAACTTCACTTATATTAGGATTTTTATTAGGATTTTCACTTCAATTTAAAAATAATAAATATATTAAATGAGGAATATCTTCTATTTCATTATGATTTACTCACTTTTTAAGAGTATTTCCAACTAATATTATTTCTCCACTAATACAAATTTATCATAATAATGATAAACAATGACAAGAAAATTATGGTCCACAAAAATATTACAATACTTCATCTATAATTTCAACAATTCCAGAATCATATAAATCCTCTTTATTATTTTTTATAATATTAATTTCTTTACTTCCATTATTTATTTTAATATAATTATATAGCTTAATTATTAAAGCAATTTATTGAAGATAAATTTATCTATCATTTTTATCATGAAATAATAATGTGAACTTCACTACATTTTCCTAAACTTAAGTCGAAATTAAGTCGCTAATAGCTCTTTACTTAGTAGCTAATCGCTTTTAAAAAGTTAGCAGCTTTTTATTAACTTTATATTATAGTATGGATTATCCATTTAAACTAATTGCAAATTAATCATAAACTAACTAAAATTAGTTTACAACCAAGACTAAAGGCTTTTCACGGTTCCCCCTGAACCGTAAAAAAGGGGGAACCTAGCCATACATAAAATTCTTCCTTCCGGTAACAACGGAAATGCTTATAGCTTTTTAATTAATTGGCAGATTAATGCATTAAGTTTAAGCCTTAATTACGATACATTTAATCATTTTAATGATCCACATATATATTCATATAATAATCCTAAAATTAAAATTATTAAAAAAATAATAAATACTCATATTCCTATTTCTCTTTCTATTAAAAAAGGAACAGGTAATATTAAAGAAATTTCTACATCAAAAATAATAAATAAAATAGAAATTAAAAAAAATCGATAAGAAAAAAAAATTCGGGTAAACGATTTAGGTTCAAATCCACATTCATACCCTCTTAATCTTTCTATATCTATTATATTTTTATAAAAAATAAATATAAAAATTATATAAACAATAATTACTAAACCAATTGATTCTATAAATCTTAAAATAAACATTTTTATCTACTTTTGATTGGAAATCAAATATATTTATATACTAATTTATTAATTAAGTTCCTCATCAATAAATTACAGAAAATAAAAATAATCAAACTACATCTACAAAATGTCAATATCAAGCAGCTGCTTCAAAACCAAAATGATGACTTCTAGTTAATTGTCTTCTTATTACTCGCGTTCACATATAAAATAAAAATAAAGTACCAACAATTACATGAAAACCATGAAAACCAGTTGCTATAAAAAAAGTAGAACCATAAACTGAATCAGAGATTCCAAATGAAGCTATATAATATTCAAAACCCTGTAATATTAAAAAATATAATCCTAACAATCAAGTTATTATTAAAGCATTCTTTACTCCATCCCATTTATTATTTAATATATATTGATGAGCTCAAGTAACCGTAACTCCTGAAGCCAATAAAATTACAGTATTTAATAAAGGTACTTGAAAAGGATTAAAAGGAAAAATTCCACATGGAGGTCATAGAGATCCTAATTCAATAGTAGGTCTTAATCTAGAATGAAAAAAACCTCAAAAAAAAGAAATAAAAAAAAATACTTCTCTTACAATAAACAAAATTATTCCTACTATTAATCCATTTAAAACCAATCTAGAATGAAGTCCTTGAAATGTTCTTTCACGAACAACATCTCGCCATCATAATAGTGATATAATAATTAATAAACATAATGATATTATTAATAAATTTATTTCATTATAAGAAAATATTTTAATTAATCCTATAACTATTCTAAAAGCACAAAATCCAACTATCAATGGTCAAGGAGACATATTTACTATATGATAAGGATGAAAAAATTTTTCCAAAAGTTATAAAATTTAATAATAATCTAATGCATATAATAATAATAAAATTCTAAATACAAATCCTTGAATAATTGCTACTCCAAATTCTAATATTAATAATAATCTTTGAAATAATAAAGAAGTATAAAATCCTAATATACTAATTATTCTAATTCTAGATAATAATCCAATAATTAAATGACCTGCTATTATATTAGCAGCTAAACGAATAGATAAAGTAAAAGGACGAATTAAATGTCTAACTCTTTCAATTAATACTATTAAAGGAGCTAATCCTATAGGACTTCCAATAGGAACTAAATGAGCTGCTCTAAATAAAAAATTTTTAGATCATCCTATTAAAAAAAAAGATATTCATATTACTAATCCTATACCTAATGTAATACATGGATGAGCTGTTATAGTAAAAACAAAAGGAAATAATCCAATTAAATTTCTCAATATTACATATACAAAAAAAATAACACAAACAAAATTTAAAGCAATATAATTAGGAAAAGAAACTTCATAAAATATTTTTCTAACTCTTATATAAATAATTTTAAATAATATAAACATTCCTCTATTAATAATATAATATTTAGTAGGAATAATTATTATTAATATTAAAATAATAATTCAATTAAAAGAAATTCCAAAAAAAGAAGTAGGATCAAACACTGAAAATAATCTTATTATCATATATATTTATTTAAATTTATTTCCTTATCAAATACATAATTTATAATTTCATTATCATTATAATAATATAAATCTATAATTAAAATTATTAATATAATTACTACAAACACAGAATATACTCATATTAAAGGTATTAATTGAGGAATTAATTCATCTTTAATTTGACAAATTAATATTAATTTAACTATATTTCTCTTAATTAATTTAAGAGACTAACACCTCAAATTCGGTCACTCAATTATAGTCATATATTTAAAAATTCATTTCGAGGAACAACTACTATTATAATAGGTATAAATCTATGATTAGCTCCACAAATTTCAGAACATTCACCAAAATATATACCAACACGATTAAAATTTAATGATAACTGATTTAATCGACCTGGAATAGCATCTGCCTTAACTCCTAAAGAAGGAATAGTTCATGAATGAATAACATCCACACCAGAAATAATTATACGAATATTAGAATTACAAGGAACTATTAAATAATTATCAACATTTAATATTCGATATATTCTTTCATTATCCTCTAATATATAAGAATCAAAAACTTTTATATCAAAATCTCTATATTCATATGATCAATATCATTGTCGTCCTAATAATTTAATAGTTATATCATATATCTCAGAATCTTCTATTAAATATAATAAACGAAGAGAAGGAAAAGCAATAAATACAAGAAAAACAGCAGGAAGTAAAGTTCAAATTATTTCTAACTCTTGACCCTCAAATATTCCTAAATTATAAAAATTATTAATACATGATCTAATTAATATATAACCCACTATTATTATTACACTAACTATAATTACTATAGTATAATCATGAAAAAAAATTAAATATTCTATAATAGCAGAAACTCCATCCTGAAAATATAAAGAACCTCATACCGGCAAAAGTTATTCTGTTATTAATAAATTTAATTGAATAAATGTATGATCTAAAGGAGGAATATTATTAATTCACTCAAGTGAAGAACTAACATAATACGCTTCATAAAAAGAATATTTAGATACTAATCTTTCCCAAACAATATAGATAAATATTATTACAGCAATTAATGATAATAAAGATCCTAAAGAAGAAATTATATTTCAAAATACAAATGCATCAGGATAATCTCTATACCGTCGAGGTATTCCATTTAATCCTAAAAAATGTTGAGGAAAAAAAGTTATATTTACTCCTAAAAATATTACAATAAATTGTAATATAGTTTTCTTTTCTCTTAAAACTGAACCAAAAAATAAAGGAAATCAAAAATTAATTCCAGCTATAATAGCAAATACAGCTCCTATTCTTAATACATAATGAAAATGAGCTACAACATAATAAGTATCATGTAATACAATATCTAAAGAAGAATTAGATAAAACAACACCAGTAATTCCTCCTAATGTAAATAAAAATACAAATCCTACTCTTCATATTAAAGATGTATTTATTTTAAAATAAGAACCATATAAAGTAGCTATTCATCTAAATACTTTAATTCCAGTAGGAACAGCAATAATTATAGTAGCTGCAGTAAAATAAGCCCGAGTATCCACATCCATACCTACTGAAAATATATGGTGAGCCCAAACTACAAATCCTATTCCACCAATTCCTACTATAGCATAAATTATTCCTAATGATCCAAATGGTTCACGCTTTCCTACAGAAGATCTAATTACATGAGATACAATTCCAAATCCAGGTAAAATTAAAATATAAACTTCAGGATGACCAAAAAATCAAAATAAATGTTGAAATAAAATAGGATCTCCACCTCCTGCTGGATCAAAAAAAGAGGTATTAAAATTACGATCAGTTAATAATATAGTAATAGCTCCTGCTAAAACAGGCAAAGATAATAATAAAAGAACAGCCGTAATAATTACTGACCATACAAATAAAGAAATTTTATCTATAGATATTCCAATTGAACGTATATTAATAATAGTAGAAATAAAATTAATAGCTCCTATAATTGATGAAGCACCAGCTAAATGTAATGAAAAAATAGCAAAATCCACTGATCTTCCATTATGACCAACAATAGAAGCCAAAGGCGGATAAACTGTTCATCCAGCTCCTACTCCTATTTCAACTATAGAAGAAATAAATAGTATAATTAAAGAAGGAGGCAATAATCAAAAACTTAAATTATTTATTCGAGGAAAAGCCATATCTGGTGCTCCTAACATTAAAGGAACCAATCAATTCCCAAAACCTCCAATCAAAATTGGTATTACTATAAAAAAAATTATAACAAAAGCATGTGCTGTAACAATTACATTATATATATGATCATTTCCTAAAAAACTTCCAGTTTGACCTAATTCCATTCGAATTAATACTCTTATAGCTGTTCCAGCTATAGCAGATCAAGTACCAAAAATTAAATATAAAGTCCCAATATCCTTATGATTAGTAGAATATAATCATCGCAGTACTCTCTTAGTTTATAAAAACATTAAATTGCAAATTTAATTTATAAATCTTTAATGATGGTGAACTGTAAATTCACATAAGATAGAATTTTTAACTTTGAAGGTTAATAGAATTATTATCTTAATATTATATATATATAAATATAAACCAAAAAACAAACCCAACACTATACCTAATGATCCTACTACATCAGCTATAAATTCATTTTTATATAAATTAAAATTTAACCATGAATTTCCTAATCCTCCTATTATTATTACATCATATACAACTCGTATATAAATATATAATATTAATACAGACACTATAATTAAAATTATTAATATAATTTCACTTACCATTATAATATTATATAAAGCTATTCACTTTAAATAAAATCCTAATAGAGGAGGAATTCCAGCCATTCTTATTATTCTTAAAATAAATCAAAACTTATCAGAACTATTATATATTTTAAATAAATCAATAGTTTCATTTTTTATAAATAAAATTACTACTCTTAATAATACTATTCCATATAATAATAAATAAATTATTCATATTAATTTATTTCTTATTCCTACTATAATAATTCAACCTAAATGATGAATTGATGAATAAGCTATTAAACCTTTAATATTAATTTGATTAAAAGAACCAAATACCCCTATAAACAATCTAATTAATATAATGATTCACAAAACTCAATGAATAAATATAAATATTAATAATAAAGGAATAAATTTCTGTATTATTATTAATAAATAACATGATAATCAATCAATACCTAAACACATAGTAGGAAATCAATAAAAAAAAGGTCCAGCCCCAATTTTATATCTTAAGATTAAACAAATTATACTTTTAAATTCATATAAATCATTATATAATATTCTAATCAAAAAAGCAGAACCTAAACTTTGAATAAAAAAATACCTTAAACAACATTCAATTACTTTCAGTCTATAACGACGATAAATTAATAAAATAAATGATATTATATTAATTTCTAAACTCAATCAAATTAAAAATCAATCTTCACTTCTCAATACTATAATAAATCTTATAATATATATAAATATAAAACAATAAATAGAGGGAATTAATATAAATTCATCTATGAGATATGAACTCATTAGCTTTATTAGCTGACTTAAAC